ACTGACCCCTAATCGAATTGTTTGGGATTCAGAAGTGAAAGAAATCATTTTATCTACTAATAGTGGACAAATTGGCGTATTACCAAATCACGCTCCTATTGCCACAGCAGTAGATATAGGTATTTTGAGAATACGCCTTAACGACCAATGGCTAACGATGGCTCTGATGGGCGGTTTTGCTAGAATAGGTAATAATGAAATCACTGTTTTAGTAAATGATGCAGAGAAAAGTAGTGACATCGATCCACAAGAAGCTCAGCAAACTCTTGAAATAGCGGAAGATGCTTTGAGAAAAGCTGAAGGAAAGAGACAAACAATTGAAGCAAATCTAGCTCTACGACGGGCTAGGACACGAGTAGAGGCTATCAACGCCATTTCATAACCAGTCGGTGTGTCCGAATAATCATCAATTTATACACCCTATATTTGGTTATTTTGTTTGACTTGATTCTGTCGATTAAATACAATCAAGCGAAATCATATTTTTATGATCACATTTTTATGCAACGAAAAAGAAATAGAATAGAAAAGATACAAAAAAAATATTACTAAAATCAAATGGGTATAAAAACTTATTAGATACCATTGACCGCGGTATCTAATAAGTTCTACCTACTATTGGATTTGAACCAATGACTCCCGCCGTATGAAAGCAATACTCTAACCGCTGAGTTAAGTAGGTCATTTATCTTCACAAAGAAAACCAAAAGGGACTCCTCCCGTCGATGGATTATAAATATCATATTACTTAGAAGCAATACCGATCAATATGATCTTGGATCATGGAATAGTCATCTTGACAAGAAATTATCTACATAATAAAATATGTATTACAAGCACTAAGGGCTGTAGCTCAGTTGGTAGAGCACCTCGTTTACACGCGCGCCGATGTTTTTCAGGGGAGTGCATCATGCAATCAAAAAAATTGATCTTATTGATAAATCGATGTCTTACTCGATAACTTTGAGGGAAGAAGAGAACAATAGCCTGACAAGGGTTCGGTCCGATTTAGGTGCCCAGTTAGGTGCCAAACAGACCCCACCGTTGATTTGATATATTGATAAGGTGAATACCTAGTCTATTCAATGCTAGGCTGAGTATCAGGGCCTCAAAAAAACCTCTTTTCGTCCTATGAACTTTAAGGTGTATGAAGTTTTCATATTTGATTTTTAAGTAGAGCGATAGAGACTTCATTTCACTTAAGTGAATCTAGGCCAGAGGCAAACCTACGTCAAGATAACCCCCCTTGAAAAACTTTGGTAGTGTTCCTGAATCTGAATCAACATAATGACTCAGAGCACATGGAGCCATCTTCTTATTTTTCTGTCAAAAATAAAAATGGCGGACTAGCTGATATTTCTATCAGTTAATGAAAGAGCCCAATGCACAAAAAATGCATGTTGGGTCTTTGAAACAGTTCATATCATTTTGATAATAATAAGTTTGATCTGTTTTACCGAGAAGGTCTACGGTTCGAGTCCGTATAGCCCTAGAGCCCTATACAATTCAAACAATTCAAAAAAAAAAAACGAATAAATATTCGAATACAAAAAATTGTCTCTTTTTTTATTTGATTTTCCTCGTTATTGTTTTAACTGACTGATTGCTTCATCAAAAGACAATCATTCCTATAAGCCCATTCATTGGGAAAGCAAAAACACATTTCATTTCAATGGACCCAATTGATCTTTTTCTAGTTGTGGATAAAAAAACCAACTTTTCCTCATTACTCTTCGTAGTCAAATTCATATGGAATTTTCCTCTTTTCCTGTCCGAAATCAACGAGTTAATTATACTACCCTTCTTTGGTATATCCAATTCTAGTGAATTTTGTATCATAACACGAGTCTGGTTAAAAACTCCAACCTAACCCAACCCCAATTTTGTGCAAAAGATAAAGTTTGAAAAAACTAATATCTTTGCTAATGCTAAGTTTCATTGTAAACATTGTCAACAACGTAAAATAGGCTTAGTATACCTTACTTAGACCTAGTCTTCTCTTTCGATAGAAAATCCTCCATTGGGATTGGATTCTAATACTAATAAAAGTAATATACCAAGACCCTTCTATTCTAAAGAAAATTCCTCTACATTCTCTTACATCTGACTACTTGTGACTACTTGTTCTATTCTAAACCACTAATAAAAAAGAGACAAAAGGACATATTCATAAAAAAGGGAAATTCAATCTATTCTATAAAGATAATCAAATAGAAAGGATAATAAAAATCGATTTCAATTTCGACCAATTTATAATAACTTTATAATAACTAATAATTTTATAATAACTAATAAATAGAATTCAAAATTCGAAAAAAAAAAATGAGAATTCTATTTAGAATCCCTTTTCTTTAGAGAGAATTCTCGGTAAGATTGAGATGAAAACAAGAGAATTTGGATAAGAGCAATAGTTAGCTAAAAAAAAGCAAAAGTTATGTACTAAAAATAGGATTCTAATCGATGAATCTTGAAAGGAACCACGCCCCGCAAAAGGAAACTA